GGAATATTCTTGAGTATATTAAAAAATTTTTCTTTCTTTCTGGTGGAATTTTCTTGGTTCTTATTTGTTTCTAATGATGATTTATAAATATAGGAACTCTTCTTAGTTTCAGAATGAATATATTTATATGATAAAAGATCATATCTATAGTTTTTTTGAAAATTCTCCTCTTTATTTGGTAATAAATATACTTTCGAATTTTGTTTTTTTTTGTAATCAAGTAATTGGTCTTTTTCATAGGAATACGATTTGTTTAAATCTTTATTTTGAGACGTATGGCATTGATTGATTCCATTTCGCCATTTTTGTGGGACTAATCTAGACCATGTAATCTGAGATAAATCGTATTGATAATGACCTCTTAACCAGTTTTTCCATGGATTCATTCCATAATTTTGAAGTTTCTTATGTCTTAATTCAGAATGAAATATTCCTTGTCTTCCAAAAAAATCCTTTATTTCAGTCTTAAGAAAAAAAGAAGGTCCATTATATTGAAGAATAGATCTTAACTTATTGAAGTTAATAACTTGGGTTTGTGATAATTTTAAAAATACATATTTTTGTGACAAGTAAGATAAATCAAAAAAAATATGCAACTTCCGCTTACTATTTCTAAGATTATCAAAAGCCCTTTTTACAGTCATAGGGGAAATAAAGTCAATTTTATTTTGTTTTGTTTTATTAATCCTTTCTTGATTTGTTTCAGTATTGTAAATGTATTTCTCAATAATTTTTTTTGTTGATTCGATAAAAAGTTGTAGAGCGATTCTGCGCATATTAATGATACATAGAAAGATATCTATGTATATTTTTTCAATGAAAAATTTAACTATTAATTGAATATTTTTTCTTTTTAATATTTTCCAAATTTTTGGGGGTGATTCTCCATTATTATTTTGATTTTTTTTTTTTTTTATTCCTGGCGTTACTTTTTTTTTCTTTTTTTTCATTATTTCTATTTGATTTCTGATTGTGCTTCTTCTATCAATCCGATTTTTCATTTCTTGTTCTGCCTGTGAATAATTTGTCCAATCTGTAGATTGAATTTGACTAAGTGATTCATGAATTATCTGATTGCTGATTATAGAATCCTTTTCTGTTTGAGTTTCACTTGATTCATATATTTCTCTCGGTATAAATAATGGAATTGTCTTTCCTTTTAAAAGTTCTTTTATTATTCGTTTTACAAATAAAAATGCTTTTGCTTTTTTCTTTGTTATTTTTTTTAAAACTCGTCGAACTCTAAAATAAAATTTTCTGATTTCGACTTTATAGTCTATATCTTTAAAAATGGGTTCAAAAAAGGAAGGTGTTTTTCGAGGAGGACCAAAAGGATATTCCGTTTCCATTCCCAAAACTGTTAAAAAACAAGAATCAAAATCATCTTGTTCCTTTAGATCTCTATCAGAGAGTCGTAGCTTAGATCTGTGCCAAGGTTTCAAATGAAAAGGATATAGGATTTTTATCTGAAAACCTTCTCTTAACCAATTTTTAGGAAATTTTGTTTTGGAGAATTGAATACCATTATAGTTGCATTTTAGATAAATTTCTCTATTCAAATCTTGGAAATCCTCATACCATTCCGGAGATTGCCGTAATAAAATACGGCCAATATTCTTAGCTATTATCAATAAGGGTAATTTAATATATCTTCTAAAAATTGATTGGGTTAGTAACATAAGACTTCTTGATTTTTGTGCATATGGAATGTTCTCCCAGAATTCTATTGTGTGTTCCTGGTGGTTTTTTTTTATTTGGAATTGTTCATCTAAAATTTCGAATTCTGACTTTTTACCCAACCCATCTCTAATACTAAAAAAAACTTTCATTAGCTCGGATATAGGAAAAGGAAAATCTTCCATTTTTTCCAAAAAAAGCGGGGAATGGGGATTTCCTTGAAACGGTCCCCAAATAACCATTTTACGCCTTTGAGTGCGCATAGATCCTTTGATTACGGCTCGACGAAAATCTGGTTGTTCCAAATAACTTATAAAACCCGAATCTCTATTAAATTTTCTATAAAGATTATAATTCTTGAAATGAGAATTCTTAAAAGTTTGTCTCGAACTAGTTAAAAAAGCTATACGTTTAAATCTTTTTGTTCGAAGCTGGTGATCCAGCCCTTGCATTATGCCTTGTTCTTTTCGTCGTTTTTTAAAACGTTGCTCCAACTCGTTGATTAATTTGTATGACCATCGAGGGGGTTTTTTACCGATTTCGTTTATTCCAATAGAATTTTTTTGACCCTTCGGGTTAGTTAGAATTGCGTTGAATAAAAAATTTACCCTATTATTTGAATCAATTTTTCCTTGTTTTTTTTCTGATCTTTCTATTTTCTGTTCATATTTTCGAGAATTAGGATAGGGAAGAAGGATATCATGAATTTTATTTAGTTCAGATGTTTCTGTGCAATTTTCTATCGAAGTTTCATTTATGATTGAAGATGAAAACAATTTCTTCATTCTTCCACGATACATCCCATTCAAAAGGGGATCATACA